CTAGGCGAAAATGCTCAATTTTCATAAGATCTTCTTGACTCTTATTCATAAGGTCCAATAATGTATATATATTGGACCTTATGAGGCAATTATAAACTCTGGGAGACAATTCGAATTGATCAATAAAAATAGATTTCAATGCTATTTTGTTTTTTCCGACTTTATCTAATTTATTGTGAAAAGTAAAGGGGGATAAAGGAACCATATGTTGGTTGTCCTCTAAAAGTAAGTTTTCTTCTTCCTTATATAAAAAGGGAATAAATAAATCAATCAAATTCCGGGAGGCTTCATGAAGTGCTTCTTTCGGAGTTAAACTGCCATTTGTCCATATTTCGAGAAAGAGTATCTCTTGTTTTTCATTCCCATTCCCATTTCCATAGGAATGAATACTATGATTCACGTTTCGAACAGGCATGAATACAGCATCTACAGGATAACTTCCATCTTGAAAGTTATGTGGCATCTTTATAAGATATCCGCGATTTCTTTCAATTTCTAATCCAATACGTAAATTTATTGGTTCTGTCAAGCTAGCTATATGTTGTGTATTGTCGACAATTTCTACATAAGGTGGTAAGATGATATCTCGAGCAGTTACATATCCAGGACCTCTAACACAAATAGACGCGTCACAAGTTCCATATAGATTACTTCTCAATACAATTTCTTTCAAATTCATTATAATTTCGTGGGCCGATTCTTGAATACCCGTTATAGTAGAATATTCGTGGGAGACGTTCTCAGATTTTACACGTGTGATACATGTTCCTTCTATTTCTCCAAGCAAAGCTCTTCGCATCGCAATGCCTATTGTGTCGGCTTGTCCTTTCATAAGTGGAGACAGAATAAATCGACCATAATAAAGGCGTTTACTGTCTGTTCTTGATTCAACACACTTCCACTGTAGTGTCCGAGTAGATACTGTTACTTTCTCTCGAACCATAGTAATAATATTTTTTTTGATTGAATTATTTATTTCTCTTGTTTCTCTTGAAATTTCTTCACTGTTTATTTCTATACACGTCTTTTTTTCGGAGGTCTACAGCCATTATGTGGCATAGGGGTTACATCCCGTACAAAAGTTAATAGTATACCACTTCTACGAATAGCTCGTAATGCGGCGTCTCTTCCGAGACCGGGACCTTTTATCATGACTTCTGCTCGTTGCATACCTTGATCTACTACTGTACGAATAGCAACTGATGCTGCAGTTTGAGCGGCAAAGGGTGTCCCTCTTCTTGTACCCTTGAATCCACAAGTACCGGCCGAGGACCAGGAAACCACCCGACCTCGTACATCTGTAACTGTAACAATGGTATTATTGAAACTTGCTTGAACATGAATAACTCCCTTTGGTATTTTACGTGCACTTTTACGTGCACCAATACGTACATTTCTACGTAAACCAGTTCTCGGTATACCTTTTGCCATATTGTATCATCTCATAAATATGAGTCAGAAATATATGGATATATCCATTTCATGTCAAAACAGATTCTTTATTTGTATTTGTACGCTGAGCTCTTTAGTGAGTCTGATTATCCCTTTATCCTTGTCTTTGTTTATGTCTCGGATTGGCACAAATTACTCTAATGCGACCCCGTCTACGGATTAGTCGACATTTTTCACAAATTTTACGAACGGAAGCTCTTATTTTCATATTTGTCATTCCTTATCTTAATTCTGAATCTACTTCTCGATAGAAAATAGGTTTCTTGGAATTTTTTATCTTGAATCGTATTGAATAAAAATCACCTAATCCTTCAAATCTTTGTTTCGGAGTCGATAAATTATACGTCCTCTGGTTGAATCATAACGACTTACTTCAATTTTGACTTTATCTCCGGGAAGTATCCGTATAAAACTACGCCGGATCTTTCCCGAAACATAACCTAGAATCAGATCCTCATTATCTAAACGAACCCGGAACATGCCATTGGGAAGCGATTCAGTAATTAAACCTTCATGAATCCATTTTTGTTCTTTCATTCCAGGTAAAGCCCCCTTGAGGTATCAACTAATGGAGGAGAAACGATATTAGACAACTCACCCCCTTATCTTTTTTTTTTTACAAATAGGAAGAGGTTTCGGATTTCATTTGGATATTAAATGGATTACCATATATAACATAAAATTTCTCCGCCGATTCCTTCTAGTCGAGCCTCCCGATCTGTCATTATACCCCGAGAAGTAGAAAGAATTACAATCCCTATCCCACCTAAAATTCTAGGAATTCGTTGAGAGTTAGAATAAATTCGTAGACCGGGTCGGCTGATCCGTTTTAAATTTAACAAATTCCTATAGGGTCTTTTCCTATTCCTGCTATGTCGCAGGGTTAAAACTAAAAAATTTTGGTTTTTTTCTCGATGTTTTCTGACGTTTTCGATAAAACCTTCTCGGAAAAGTATTTTAACAATATTTTCGGTAATATTAGTAGATGCTATGCGAACAACTCTTTTTCTATCCATATCAGCATTTCGTATAGAGGTTATTATCTCAGCAATAGTGTCTCTACCCATGATGAACTCAAACTTTTGGTGTCTCAAAATTGGATATAATTAACATGTTTTTTTATTGGTTTATGAATATAAAAATTTTAAGGTATATACGCGAAACACAAGCTACGAATTAATCTAGTTCTTAAACTATTTCTTTTCAAATACCCCAAAAATATAAGATCTCTTTTTATTTTATAATACTTCTATAATACTTCGGGAGCTAATGAAACTATTTTAGTAAAATTTAATTGTCTCAATTCGCGGGGGATTGCCCCAAAAATGCGAGTTCCTTTTGGGTTTCCTTCTTGATCAATTACAACTGCAGCATTGTCATCATATCGTATTATCATACCGCTGTCACGTTTAAGTTCTTTACAGGTACGAACAATTACAGCTCTGACTACTTCTGATTTTTCTAGGGGCATATTTGGTACTGCTTCTTTGATCACAGCAACAATAACGTCACCAATATGAGCATATCGGCGATTACTAGCTCCTATGATTCGAATACACATCAATTTTCGAGCCCCGCTGTTATCCGCTACATTTAAATAGGTCTGAGGTTGAATCATATAAATTTTTGAGTCTATTCTTCCAATGCAAAGGATGAAAAAAATAAAAGAAATATTGTTTGTCTAAGTCTAAAAAAAGAAACCTGCGATTTTGTTTCATCCCCAAGACTCATTTCTGTCGGTTCTATATTTTTATCCCGAAATAATAAATTGAGTTCGTATAGGCATTTTGGATGCTGCTATTAAAATAGCCCTTTTAGCTATATTTTCGGTTACTTCACCCATTTCATATAGTATTCGCCCCGGTTTAACAACAGCTACCCAATATTCAGGGGATCCTTTCCCTGAGCCCATACGTGTTTCAGCAGGTCTTACTGTAACTGGTTTATCTGGAAAGAGCCGGACCCATATTTTTCCACCACGGCGTGCATTTCGTGTCATTGCTCGGCGACCTGCTTCGATTTGTCTCGATGTGATCCAAGCGGGTTCAAGTGCTTGAAGAGCATATTTACCGAAACAAATATGATTACCTCGATAAGATATTCCCTTCATTCTTCCTCTATGTTGTTTACGGAATTTAGTTCTTTTGGGGTTATAGTTGATGGTTGTTTCGGAATTTCATCTCTACTACAGAGCTGGACGTGAGAGTTTCTTCTCATCCAGCTCCTCGCGAATAAAAGGATTCAAAATTGAATTTCAATTAATTTGAATAGCTATTAGAACATTTTTAGAAAAGATTTTATTTTTTTCTAACGTCCTAATAAATCTTTATTGTCTTTTGTCCTTTATCCGAGTTTACCAATTCAAAAAAAGAAAGTTTTCGCGGGCGAATATTGACTCTTGCAATCTCTATTTCAGTCCTAGCACTTGTTCGTTACTTTTCCGAATAGATGAATTAATTTCCGGTTCATTTCGCCATCCTAACTAGTGAATTATTAAGATTCATTTGTTTAATAAAATCTTTTGCATTCACAGGTTCCTTCGTTTCCACCACTTCGTACTAAATGATTAGGTCAGAATTCTACAACGGAGCTCATAATCCAATTTATTCTTGAGTCAACCTTCTTAGTCTTTATTGACTCGAAGCTCTTGAGTTTTTTCTTCTCTTCTATCAGAAATTCCTTGAAAATTTCATTATGTATGAATCAATTAGTATTGATGCTTTATTACATTGTCTTTTATGAGATAACCCACAGACCTTCCATATTAGAATTCTATATCATTGATATTCTTTTTCTCTCTTTCTCTCATCCTTCCATTTATCCACACCTTTCTTCTGTAATTTTGCTTTAAAAAAGTTTAATTATTTCAGTTGCTACAAAGATATGACTTATTTAACATATCTTGACTGGTTCTTTAGATCCAGATAATATGAAGTGATGAATTGGTTTTCATACTATCGGGTCGGTCTTTTGTAACCCTAACCCTAAAAAAAAACCAACGAGTCACACACTAAGCATAGCAATTATATCAAAAGGTCAATTGAATTTTTATTCAACCCTATAGAATTAAGAATTAGTTTGATTGGTAGGAAAAAGAATGAACGAGTTTCTCCCTTTTTCCTTCTATCAATAGATAGAAGGAAAAAACAATGAAAGTTTTCTTATTCCTCTTCCTTGTCTATAAAAATCCAAATTTTGATGCCCAAAACCCCATAGATAGTCCGAACTGTATAGGAACAATAATTTATTTTAGCTCGAATGGTTTGTAGGGGAACCCTGCCCTCTCTGATCCATTCGACACGGGCAATTTCTTTTCCGTCGATACGCCCTGCAATTTGTACTTGAATTCCTTTTGTATCCGCTTGTTCAGTTAATTCAATAGCCTTTTTCATTGCTTTTCGAAATGAAACTCTATTTTTTAATTGTCCGGCTATAAATTCTGCAAGAATATTAGGGTTCCCGTAAGGTTTTGCAATTCTTGTGATAGCAATGTTAAGTTTTCGATTCACATAATGAAATTTTTTTTGTAGATTCATTTGTAATTCTTC